GTGAGCATCAGCATGTAGGTTCCAGATCCAAGTGGTAGTATCTGGGCCCTTAGCAAGTGTTCTTGAGAAATGACCGGGTCTTCCCCATTCCTCGAAAGAGGTTTTTATGGGATCCTTATCTACCAAAATTTTTACTTCTGGTTCCGGCAAACGAATAATCATTGAGTCCTCCTCTTGTTCCGGATAACACATAAAAAAAATACCTGCCAACAGTGAAAAGTAATTAGTATACCTCTGAGAGATATTTTTATAGTTCTATTTCCCTCTTCCATATTTTATATATTTTATTTTTTTATTTTATTGAATATTTTTTAAAGAAAGTTATTCATCACTAGAGGTCTGGAAGTTGTTGATTCGAGGCAAGTTTTCGGATATATTATAACATAGATATTACGTGCTCAATGGACCTTATATTTTTTTTATTTATGAAAAAGAGATTATGTATTTTCCTACGAAATGCCAAAAAGAATGCTATTTGAAGAGATATAATAAAATAATTGGGCTCTTACTAGCCAGAAGAAGGATCCCTTTTATTGGAGGGGGCCGACGGATATCAATATAAAAAATTCTAACAAACTCACTATTTTCATTTGAATCAAAAGATATTTATTTTTTATTCGAAACGTCTCGTGATCTTCAACCAATTATGCGCCTCAATATAATGACCCGGAGTAAGCGCTAGAGCTTGTTTCCAATACTCAGCAGCTTGATTGAACCAAGGCTCCGCAATTTCAGAATCTCCCTGTCGAATGGCTTGCTCTCCCCGGTCGGAATAGGGTTCATTCCTTTCCTTAGAACCGTACATGATATTTTCACCTCGTACGGCTCAGTATCTTATTCTAACATATCTCAACTAACTAAAACGAGATTTGTTTTTTTTTATTATATTATTTATAGATCTATATTTTTTTATTTTATTGGAATAATCAAAATAGATTCGTTAAATACATATAAGTTTAAAAAGTTTCAAACTTTCATTTTGATTTGATGAATAGTTTTATCTTTTCTCCCACCTTTAGAATCAGAAGGATGAAAGTAGAGACTTTTTTGACTCTTCAAATTTTCTGAAAGGTAACTATCCCGGTTTCATATTATATTGTATAGTTTCATATTATATTGTATAGTATATAAATATATATATATATAGAATTCTTGAAAAATACTTTCCTTCATTAAGAAGAAATACTTACTATCTTTGGGATCTGATCCTACACCGCTGCTTAATACCTTTATTTATTAGTAGATCAACTCTATTACATAAGTCGATTCCTAATTATCATTTAATATTTTTTTTAATTTAATAAATTAGCAGTTATATTCATTATATTGGATGGACCAAAATAAACAAATGGATCTTTACGATGCTTCTTCTATCAATTATGATCAATTCTTGATCCAGCCCTTTTATCCATAGAATAAAGTATCTATACTATGTCTTCATATTTCTCGACTTCTATGCAGTTTTTCACTACCTATAGCTGATCAAAATCGTTGTTTCGGACGATCATATATGTAGTGTAGAAAGCCTTTTTTTCTAGTCTTTTTTTACGATCGGATTGTATCTTTCCTTTCTCTTTATTCTATAGTTGAGATAGTCACACGTAATGACAGATCACGGCCATATTATTAAATGCTTGGGGTAAAAATGGATTTCGTTCAAGTGCTCGAAAATAATATTCCAAAGCTTTCGTATGTTCTCCGTTACTTGTATGGATAAGGCCTATGTTATAGAGTATATAACTTCGATCATAGGGATCAATTTCTAGTCGCATAGCTTCATAATAATTTTTTAAAGCTTCCGCATAATTTCCTTCGGATTGCGCTGACATTCGTTACGGTCGTCGTTTGATGAAAAATCTCCGTTCCAGAACCGTACATGATATTTTCACCTCATACGGCTCCTCCCTTCATGTTCATAATGAGTAATTACAGGGAATCTACAAAAAAATATTAAAAAAAAATATGATCATTATAAACTTAGCGGGGCTAGTGTTTTTACAAGAAATATCTAGCCAACCTTCCTGTAAGACACCTTCTTATGATTCTTAATAGCAAGTGTTTTTGTACTAGATAGATAAAATTAAATGGTAAGTCCAACAATTTCTTTGTTCTCAACGCCCTTTTATTTCCAGGAATGAATCACTTCAACAGTCTTCGATGGTTATACTGGTATCCAAATTAAAGTACGAACGAGATGGATATTTGTTGTCCCAACCATTCTTGTGAATCCCCATCCCGTTCATGATGAGGATTCTTTATAACAAAGTTTTCGTGTTGTTTATTCTGATGTGTTTAGTGCTTCTTTTGACCTATGCTACCATTTATATTGATGATTGGAATAGTAGATTTACTTGTCATACAGAAATACCCTCTTCTTCTCATAAAATACAATAGGTGTGTAGCCTTTCGCTTAATACTAGAATCGAAAATTAAAGCATCTGAGGCTGCATTAACTCGGGGTATACACGAAAGAAGGAATTGTTTTATTTCCAAACTTAACCTTATAAAAGCGTAGATTTATTTCTTCAATCATTTTTTTTCTTTCCTTTTTTCTATCCTTAGTAGTCCTTTTCGTAAGACTGATGATACCAGTCAAAAAAAAAAATAAATAATCAAATCGCACCATCTCTGTAATAGGAAAATGCTTCCTTTTCTCTTGAAGTTGTCGGAGTCATTTGTAATAAGATATTGGCTACAATTGAAAAGGTTTTATCAAAAAAATTTTCATTGATCTGCGATCGAGGCATAATAGGAGGAGTCATCCATTCTATATTATCTTTCCCTTATCGTAGGAAAACAATCCCACAAAAAAAGGAATTTTTACAGTACGAAATAGCATAAAAACAGACATTTTAAAAAATGATATGACCTTACTCCTATTCAATTGATTCGTTTTGCCAAGAAATCAATAAATAAGAATAATTTTTTTTAATCCGATTCTTTTTCTTTTTTCCAATCCAATAGAAATGTTTTATGTGAGGTGAGGGGATCTATTTTCATTCCGACTTTCTCAAAGTTGAAGACTAAAACCAACCATTCGTTCTACAAAAAAAATAGCTAGATATTTTATTTTTATTTATTTTTAGATGGAATGATGACTCAAATATCGGTCGGTTTATTGTGTGTTATCACTCTAAACCGGATGAATAAGGAAAATAAATATCTTACCGTTTGTCACAATACTATATACTATTTATATATGGATCTCCCCCCCCAAAGCAAAAAAATATTTCTTTGATGATATGAATCACTCGCTATTCATTCAGGTTCTGGGTCTTAATATTTTATTTTTGGAGAGATGGCCGAGTGGTTAAAGGCGTAGCATTGGAACTGCTATGTAGGCTTTTTTTTGTTTACCGAGGGTTCGAATCCCTCTCTCTCCGTCTCCTCACCTACCTCTCTCTCCGTCTCCTCACCTAATTCAATTTTACTGACCGAAAAAATGTATAAAAAAAAACAGAAGCCGGTGAGAATTATTTATATATGATATATATGATGTATCGTTTTCCTAATTTCGAATTGCTATGGTACAGAAATATAAAGAATGGACAAGGAATCAAGAAAAATCCACCGATTCATGAAATATGAATCAAAAAAAATACTAACTATTTACTTACCATTTATTATTATTTTGGTGAAAGTAAAAAAAAGGGAAATAAAATATCCTCGAACCTTTTTTCTTATTAGTTAGTTTTAAGTCTGACGGGAATAATATTCTACGACTAGCAATTCATTTATTTTTAAACCGACCCATTGACTATCTATGATTTGATTGACGAATCCTTTATATTGGAATGGGTTAAGAGTTAAATGTTTTGGCAATTCCTCATGGGAGGATGAATCCACATTCTTTTGAATTAGAACTTTAGATTTTTTTTGATTTCTTGCCATAATCATTTCTTGGGGTTTGCAGCGATAACTTGGTATATCCACAATACGTTCATTAACTAAAATATGTCTATGGTTAATCAATTGGCGGGCTCCAGATATAGTCGAAGTCATACCCAATCGAAAAAGGATGTTATCCAAACGCATTTCAAGTAGTTGTAGTAAAATCCGACCTGTTGCCCCTTTGGCTTTTCTGGCGATACGAACGTATTTCAGTAATTGTCGTTCTGTAAGACAATAATGAAACCGCAATTTTTGTTTTTCTTCTAAACGAATACGATACTGAGATTTTTTTTTACCAGAGCGTGATTGGTTTCTAACATAACTCCCGGACCTAGGCCTTTTATTAGTTAGTCCCGGTAAAGCCCCCAGACGGCGTATTTTTTTTAAACGAGGCCCTCTGTAACGTGACATAAAGACTCCTTATTATTCTTTTTATTATATATATTCTTTTTTTTTTGTAGTACAAAACTTCCGTATATTTTTTATGAATTTATCTAACTTAGTTAAGTTTTAATTTCTATTCGATTTGTTCTATAATAATCTGAAAAATGAAATATAAAAAAAAAGAATATATAAAATAAAAAGCCGGCTATCGGAATCGAACCGATGACCATCGCATTACAAATGCGATGCTCTAACCTCTGAGCTAAGCAGGCTTAAAGAATATAAATTATAATAGTCTACAATTTCCTATCACATAATTATAAATATAGATATAGAATTTAAATATAGATATAGAATTTTAAGTTCTAAGTTCGAAACGTATTCGACATTGATATATTCTTCTATTTGAAATAATAAAAGATATTTATATTATATTCGTTGCTAAAAAAAAAATATTCATCAATGAGTTTATTGTTTATTAGTGATAAAGAGAGTGTCTGATCTAAAAGAATAATAAAAATGAAAGAGGCAATCCATAGAAATGCAAAACATATGATTTGATTCGGAAAGGTAAGCGAATAAGACAAAAAATCGACCGTTAGAGTTTTTTTATTCCAAATGGAATGGTCAAAAAATAGAAAGAGAGATGGATGCTGTCTTTTTCTTCTATTGAATTGAGAATAAATACATGCTATAATCATTTCTATTGGACCAAATGATGGGTCTACTACTACGTTATATGTTTATGTTTTATGTTATGTTGTATATACATGAATGAAAAAAAAAAATAGGATGAACGTAAACGATCGGTAATTACTATAAAATAAAGAATTTAAATGTTCCAGCATAAAAAAGGAAAAAGATAACATGACATATTTTTTTTACAGAGATTAAAATCTCAAAAAAAGGGGGGATATGGCGAAATTGGTAGACGCTACGGACTTAAATTGGATTGAGCCTTGGTATGGAAACCTACGAAGTGATCACTTTCAAATTCAGGGAAACCCTGGAATTAATAAAAATAGGCAATCCTGAGCCAAATCCTGTTTTATGAAAAAAACGGGGGCTTATCCACAAGATCAAGCAAACGATAATAAAAAAAAAAGGATAGGTACAGAGACTCAATGGAAGATGTTCTAATAAATGGAGTTGACGGTATTTTGCTGGTAGAATCAATAAAAATCCTTCCATCATCGAAACTCCATAAATAAATCAATAGGTATCGCATGTATAAAAAAAATGATGAATGACAACTTGAATATTTATTTTGATGAAAATTTATTTTGATGAAAAATAAAAAAAAATATAAGAGAATATCTACTAAGTCAATAATCGTCAATAATCCATAGTCTGAAATTGATTGATTCTTCGGACGAGAATAAAGATAGAGTCCCATTCTACATAGAATATCGATAAAAATGAAATTTATAGTAAGAGGAAAATCCGTTGACTTTAGAAATCGTGAGGGTTCAAGTCCCTCTATCCCCACAAAAAGCCCATTTAATTTGATTCGCGAACTAACGATTTATGATTTTTATTCTTTTTTCGTTAGAGATTCGTCCAAAATTCGTTATTTAGTTCTAATTATTTTTCTAAAAGAGATTAAAGCAATAATGTTTTTTGAAAACAAGTTTTGTAAAATGAATTTGTACTTGAGATCACTCAGTTTTTTTTTATTTTTCATCTAAAAACCAGGGATGAAATAATACTTTTTCATACTTTTTATTGACATAGACAAAACCTATCTACTATCTAGTAAAATCTACTATCTAGTAAAATATTAGTAAAATATGAATATGAAAAAGTATGCGTCAGAAAAAGTCGGGATAGCTCAGTTGGTAGAGCAGAGGACTGAAAATCCTCGTGTCACCAGTTCAAATCTGGTTCCTGGCACATGATATGATGTATTTGTATTAGTATCATAGACTACTTGTGTAGAAAATGGATTGTTAAGATTTATCTTCCACGATCTACTAGAATGGTTATTAACTCTTTTTAAGTATTTATTATAAACAATATTCAATTCATTCCATTTCTAATCTGTGATGGGTATGATGATACATTACCTACTTAACTCAGTGGTTAGAGTACTGCTTTCATACGGCGGGAGTCATTGGTTCAAATCCAATAGTAGGTATAACTTCTTTTTTCTATATAGAAAATACTTTGAATCCGGTATAGAAATAAGAAGTTATACCTACTTTACTTTCTTTTATTCTTATCTCTATCTTTTTTAATGAAATTTTTTCTATATAATTTAGAATAGAATTTGCCACATATCTTTTTTATTATTTATTATGATTTTGTATTCAATCAGAAAAAAAGATGGGGAGTGCATAAACAAACCTTCTTTATTATTCGGACGAATAAACTAGTTTAGTTACGATTTAGTTACGATAAATTAAATAAATTAAATAATAGCCTCGACTCGTGTCCTCAATCGTCTTAGAGATAAATTTGCCTCGATAATTTGTCTCTTTCCTTCGGCTTTTTTCAATTTTTCTTCCGCTATTTCGAGAGTTTGCCGAGCTTCTTGTGGATCAATATCACTACTCTTCTCTGCATCATTTACTAAAATAGTAATATCATTATTGCCTATTCTAGCAAAACCACCCATAAGAGCCATCTTTAACCATTGGTCATTAAGTCGTATTCTCAAAATGCCTATATCTACAGCTGTGGCAATAGGGGCATGGTTTGGTAATACGCCAATTTGCCCACTATTGGTAGATAAAATGATTTCTTTAACTTCTGAATCCCAAACTCTTCTATTAGGAGTCAGTACACAAAGATGTAAGGTAATCATTGATTCAATTTTCTCTCCATTTCGTTTTATTTTATAACCTTCGTGATAGCTTCATCTATGTTACCTACCAAATAAAAGGCCTGTTCAGGAAGACTATCTAATTCTCCGGAAAGGATCAATTGAAACCCTCTAATTGTTTCTGTTAAACCAACATATTTTCCTGGGGAACCAGTAAAGACTTCTGCTACGAAAAAGGGTTGTGATAAGAAACGTTCAATTTTTCGCGCTCTAGCTACGGTTAAACGGTCTTCTTCGGATAATTCGTCCAACCCAAGAATAGCTATAATGTCTTGAAGTTCTTTGTAACGTTGTAAAGTTTGCTTAACTCTTTGCGAAGTTTCATAATGTTCTTCACCAACAATCCTAGGTTGGAGCATAGTTGACGTTGAATCCAAAGGATCAACTGCTGGATAGATACC